TAATAATAATATGAACCAGATTAGATTGTAGACATGAAAGAGTAAGAACTCAGCGGGGCCTTACCCCGCTGAGTTCTTAACTCTTAGAGCGAGACTTTGATCTGATATTTCAAACCACTTTATTGTATTCCTTTTTTTTTATTAGAATGTTTTTGAATAATTTAATCTATTGACTGATTCATAGTTTCTGTCGTTCCTAACATAATATTCACTATTATATCAATATTTTAAATATTGAAGCAACAAGAAAGGAGGAATCCATCGATTTTTTGAATAATCTAATACGTATGGATTTATCCATATGAAAAATCCTGCAAATAATTTTCTTTTTAGACTCAACTATTTAGACTAAATTCAAACAAATAAGAAATAGAAAAAAAAACTGTAATGAGATAATAAAGAAATAATTGGATATGCGTAAAGATCTAATCCGCTTTTCAGCCAAAACAAAACACAAAACAAGAGAAGTCTTTTTTTGTTATTTTCCTAAGTTGTAAGTTGAAATGAGTTTAAGAAGTTCTATTTGTTCAATTAGACCCGGAAAATAAAACAAGGAATAAGAATCTTTGGAAAACAAAAGAAAAAATCATGATCCCGATACAAGACGACACAAGAAAAGGATTTTCTTGTGTCGTCTTGTATCAAATCGAATAAACGATTAGAAAGACTAAGAATAAAAGAATAATAATACTTTCTATAAATATAAATCTAAATAAATAGAAATCTTTTTTACTTTATTTTTTCCCGTCCTTGCCTTGTATTCTATTCCTTTGTACTTTGTATTTGTATACTTATTTTCTATCATTAGAAATGGTATAATTAGGAATGGTATAAATGGTATACAAGTAATAAGTTTCAGACATCCCGCAAAATAAAAAAGAGTAAAAGAGTCTAAAAAAAACAAAGAAAAGACTTATAGAATTTTTTGAATCATATATCAGTCTATCAATCAACAAGAATTTGGCACTTTTACCAACTTTATTTTAAGGAATCTCTAGATCTAGAAATTCATTTCGTACAACTGAACCTTTTCAAACTGTTTCTTTTTCAGAACCAAAAAGATTTGTGCCAAAATAACAGATGCCAAGAAGAACAGAAGGCCTTGGACTCGTAATGGATCTTGAAGCACTATTTCTGTGTCTCCCTGACCAAAACCTCCTACATTTGGATTACTTGTTAATGGTTGATCAAGCTTGATGGATTCACCTTCTGAAACAAGAAGTTCTGGTCCTGGAGGTATAATATCAACCACTTGACGTCCTTCTGATGCATCAACTATGGTTATTTCATATCCCCCTTTTTCTTTACGTGCTATTCTGCTTACTATACCAGCAGATGTAGCATTATAAACTGTATTGTTACTCTTGTTACCATCAGGATAAATCTGACCCCTTCCTCTGTTCCCACCTACATATATGGGATATTTTAAGAAATGAACGTCTTTTTTCGTAGCAGGGTCGGGGGAAAGAATAGGAAAGACGATTTCACTATATTTCTGACCGGGAACAGGACCTATCACAAGAATATTTCTTTTATTAGGACGATAAAACTGAAAAGAAAGATTGCCCATCTTTTCTTTCATTTCGGGAGAAATACGATCGGGTGGGGCTAATTCAAATCCCTCGGGTAAAATAATAACAGCTCCTACATTCAAAGCCCCCTTTTTACCATTAGCAAGAACTTGTTTCAGTTGCATATCATAAGGAATTCGAACAACTGCTTCAAATACAGTATCAGGAAGTACAGCTTGCGGAACTTCAATATCCACGGGCTTATTAGCTAAATGGCAATTGGCACATACAATTCGACCAGTTGCTTCTCGTGGATTTTCATAAACCTGCTGCGCAAAAATGGGATATGCATTTGAAATAGATACTCGAGTTATTACATATATCATGATCGATACATAAATGGATCGAGTCATCTGTTCTTTTACCCAAGAAAAAGTCTTTCTATTTTGCATGGTCCAATCATTGATCCCCGGAATTTATACAATAAATTTGATAGGTAGCTAGTAGAATTCCCTATCCACAAGTTTGCCATTGTATTGATTATACTGAAAGAATTGTACTAGTGGAATATAGTATGAATACCTTGAATTGAAAAGGTAGAAGTATAAAGAATAAGTAAGATGAAAAATGATTTATTTCTACACTTTCTTTCTACACAAAGAAAGGTTATGATTTTATTGATATCAAAAGATCTAATGAATTATTCATTCATTGAATGATAAATTACTACAAGCGAAGGAGATACACGATTTAAAAAATGGAAGATCCAATATTTCACAATTGTATCTAGAATCACTGGAAAAGTGGAAACAAGACCAGATATAATCTGATCATTCTGAGCCAATCCAAAATCATTGTAGATCGAACCAATCATTAGTTCCCAACCATGGGTCGAGTGAAATCCGATCCATAAATCAGTAACTAAAAGAATCGAAAAAGCTTTGATTGTATCACTTAAGTTATAGAGAAATTCCTGAATCCAAGAATTTAAAATGAAAAGTTCTTTATTACCCAGAAAAAAATAACCACTTAGAATAGCGAAACAGATTAGATTTGTAGAGAAATGCAAAATGATATGGAAATGAGATTCATTTTGTCTTTGGACCAATTGTATTGTTTCCTTGTGCATTCCTATACGAAGCCTTTGCATATGTGTTTCCGAGTACTCCTTTATCATCTCGTCCAACAGGAATAGTTCTTCTAATTCCATAAATTTTTCTAGAACATTTTTCTCTTCAATATCATTCAAAGGGATTTCGGATTGCCTAGTATTCCACCAATTAATAACCCAAGTTTCTAGACATTTATTAAATGAGAGAGAAACCCACCAGGGCAAAAAGATTATAGACACAAGATATGGGAGGGAAGCCAATGCTTTCTTTTTTTTCATTCTGTATCCGTGATGTGAATTGTTAATGAACCTGTTTCATTGGTCGATTCTGTCTGAGATTTCTATGAAGTACGAAAGCGTAGGGATAGGGTATCAATTCAAAGGCCTAAAAAGAGGAATTATGTTTTACGAAAACAAAAGACATGTTAGGATATTTGATGAATCTAGACTTATTTACTTATTACTTATTAGACCTTTTACTAGTCTCAAGAGTGAAGCCAGACGCCATGTGTATGCGTATACAAAAGAGTTATTGTTCCATATACGTCTTCCCACTTTTGAGATGTATTAAGTTTCTTCTCTCATGCTGAGATTTATTCTTCAGTTCATTTCAAAATACTTCAATGGGTACGCGCAAGAAATAGGCCAATTCGGCAGCTTTTTGTTCAATTTCTCGTGGAGTCAAATCCTCATCAGTACGAGTCAAGGGAATGGCTCCTTGACCCTTGATTTCCATATAAAGGACACGACGAGGAAAAAGACCCTCTCTCACCTCCATTCTGATTGATTGGATATCTTTCAGAAAAAAACGAAGGAAGATGCGACGATCTCTTCCAGGGAATCCCCAACGAAAAAGGGACATTATCCCTTCTTTTCTATCGAATCGGTCATAACCACTACCTACATTCCATGAAATTGTGCACCACAAATAAGAACTAATGAATAGACCTGCGATCCCATAGAAAGACATCACGATCCCTTGTGGGAAAAAAAGGATTTGCTGAGACGGAAATACGGATATCAGATTTTTACCAAGATAACTGGAAGTTCCAACCACTAAGAATCCTAGTGAACCTAAAAAAAGGATACAGGCCCAGCAAAAATTACTTGTTTTTCGAGACCCCGTTATAAGTTCTATCCATATATGTTCTGATCGCCAGTTCATACTATACTAGATCCAGTTGCATTCGATTGGAATTGAGAGAATAACCCAAATGGATTTGACTTGACTTTTATTGCTTGATCCCGAAGTAACTTTCATCAACTAGCAGCATTCCGACAGGAACCATTAGGAATAATTGGTTAGACACATTGAGTTTCTATTGAAAATATTTTTCAAAAAATATTTGCTGATCATTTTTAATTTCATCATTTAATTGATTAAGCTATAACCGCATATACATGCATTAATGCCGTATATTATGCATCGGCATACATAACAAAACAACTCTTCCATTTGTTTTCGGAAAGGCCAAATATCATATATCCTACCGTATTACATTAAAAAAAGTATCTGTATAATGATCCAGTGTTGAAATAAATTGATGAGATTTCATCGTATTTAGACAATCTTATTTCTTTGGACATAAAGAGATAAAGAAGCCATTGCGATTGCCGGAAAGACTAGACCCACTAAAGGAACAAAAATAGAGGGAAAGTTCAAATCTATCATAGAATGGGTACCTCAATTTCATATTTGTACCTATTAGAAATTCTAATTATAAAGATATATTCTAATAAGTCTATCTATTAATTATTAATCTATTAAAATTAAAAATAAATTAGAAAGAATATTAAGATAATATTAATATGAAGTATTTAATAATCAATAACAAATGTAGAACTCAATGAAGTATACCTATTCCTCTTTCGACACGAATATGTATGAGAATCCCCTTTACTAAAGTGGATTCTTCTTCTCCCATCCTTATCTTCATCGTCTTTCTATCTTTACCTTTCAAAACAAAAAAGGTGTTTTGAAAGGTAAAGATAGAAAAGAGTTTCTTATGAGTTTCTGATTTTAACCAATCTTATCCAACAAACAGGGATTCCTAGTGAAAAACCGGGGGTTCTCGCTAAAGAAAAAGAACTTCTATATTCTTCTTATTTGTTATTTGAATATTTCTATTTTCTTTATTTGATTTGAGATTTCTTTTTCTTTAGTATTTTATTTTCATTTTTTCGATATATTTTTTTATCTCTTTTTCGTTGTTCTATATATGAATAATGAATATGTCAAAAGAACGGAGAAAATCATTTTTATTTCCCTAATTTCTCGGAAGGAGAAAGAAATTCTTTTTTATCTTGTCGAAGGATCCGGGGCAAAAAGTCATTATCCAAAACTTCTGACTCTTACTACACTTATAACTTATGTCTCC